TCCTAGAAAGATTAATATATCTAGAATATACAATAATATATACAAAGCTATTCGCCCACCCCCCACATATTTGCTAACTTCTCCTAGAAAAAAACTTGTAATACCTATTCCATTCGTAATTGCATCAATTCTTTTTTTATCAAAAAAAGAATTAAATTTAACTAATTTTCTTATACTGGCAATTAAAGATTTTTCATAAAAAACATCTATATAACCATGATTATACGACCAATCATATATGATATTTTGAAAATTCTCGGCAACATTTTTTTTAAGAAAACTTTTTTCAAATAAATTTAATAAATTCAAATTTTTTAAATAGGAATAAACCGATTTGTAAAAAAAAGAGGCTGTCAATATTCCAAAAAAAGCGATAATCACAGAAAAAGTTGCATTTGTGAAAAATTCATAATAATTGATAAAATTTTTTGAATCTTTATGTAAAAGGTCTATAAACGGAATTAGCCATTTTGATAAAATATCCAAATGTATTCCTTCTTGGCTGAAAGATATTCCTATGGCACCAACGAAAAAAGTAAAGAGTACTAAAACAAGCATAGAAAATCGCATAGTATTGTTAGATTCATTAGGATATAAACAAGCAGTTTTTTTAGTCCCAAAATGGATAATACCAAAAACAAGATGTTTTCTATTTTTGATATTTTGATTAACGCGATGTAGATATCTCTTCCGGCTAAAAAAAGAAGTAATTTCATTCTTTTTTATTTTTAGTAAAACTAAGAAAAAATTTTCGTTTTTTATTTTAAGTTTTACTTGTTTCTTCCCCCATAAAGATATTGAATAGAATGAACTATTTTTTTTTCCATTGAAATTCAAAAAATGAACATTTAAATATCCTTCAAAAACAAGTAAATAAATTCGAAACATATAAAATGCAGTTAATCCTGCTGCAGAACAAGCTATTATTGCAAAAATTGGTGAATACAACCAACTATCATTAAGAATCTCATCCTTAGACCAAAAACAGGCAAAAGGTGGAATACCGCAAAGAGAGAGTGTACCCACTAAAAAAAAAGTTTTTGTAATTGGTACATGTTTTGTTAAACCGCCCATAAAAACCATATTTTGACTTTTAGCTGGAGAATATCCAACAAGAGCTTCCATTGAATGAATAATGGATCCAGATCCTAAAAACAACAATGCTTTTGAATAAGCATGAGTAATCAAATGAAATAAAGCGCCTCGATAAGATCCCATACCCAAAGCTAATATCATATAACCCAATTGAGACATTGTAGAATAGGCCAAATTTTTCTTAATATCTTTTTGAGCAATAGCTAAAGTAGCTCCTAATATTACTGTTATTATACCTATAAAAGCTATTGCGTTCATTATTTTGGGTAGAACTACGAAAAGAGGAAAAAGACGAGCCACAAGAAAAATTCCAGCGGCTACCATAGTAGCAGCATGTATAAGGGCGGAAATTGGAGTAGGCCCCTCCATAGCATCGGGTAGCCATACATGAAGAGGAAATTGGGCAGATTTTGCAACTGAGCCACAAAAAAGCAAGAGGGCAAACAGAGTAAGAAAAAAAATATTCATTTCATTTTTAGAAATCACATTATTTATAATTTGAAACAAATGCCGAAATTCCAAACTACCCGTTATCCAATAAAGACCTAAAATTCCCAATAATAAACCAAAATCCCCTACACGATTAGTTACAAATGCTTTTTGACAAGCATTTGCCGCAATAGGGCGGGTGAACCAAAAGCCTATTAATAAATAAGAACACATTCCAATTAATTCCCAAAAAAAATAAATTTGTATCAAATTCGAACTAGTAACTAATCCCAACATTGAAAAATTAAAAAGAGTCATATAAGCAAAAAATCTCAAATATCCTTGATCGTGAGACATATAATTATCACTATAAATAAGAACGATAATGCCAACTGTAGTAATTAATATTGACATAATAGAAGTAAGTGAATCAATCAAGTACCCAAACTCTAAAGAAATATCATTATTTATAGTCCAAGACCATACATATTGAAAAATCGAACTATTCTTGATTTGATGAATAGACAAATCAAGCGAAAAAATCATAACTATAGTTAACAATAAGATACTAGGAAAAGCCCAAATACGGCGAATATTTTTCGTTGCCGTCGGAAAAAGTAGAAGTCCCACTCCTATTAACATCGGAACTGGGAATGGAATAAAGGGTATGATCCATGAATATTGATGTGTATATTCCATATAATAAAGAAAAAAAATTAGGATTCTAATGAATTTTGTTTCTTAAGTTTTTCTTTTATCTTTTTTGTAAAGTAAAGGAATGGATTCGGTTAATAACAAAGAAAGATATAATTTAATAAAATAGAAGAATAAATTATTTATTATTCTGGCTCTTTGGACAATATTTTTTGAACATTAGTTTAGTTCATTAAAATTAACTTAAGTAATTCAGTTTTTATTACAATAAGAAATAGCGATATTTGTAAAACTTTCTAAAAAGTATTATATTATTATTATAATATTCATTCTAAAAAAAATGGAAATTCAAATATAGAAAATATATGTCTAATTCGAGAGAAACTTAATTTTCATTTACAGAAAAATGTCTTTCACATCAAATTCTATAAAACTAAAAAACTATATTAACTCTATGGCAGTTCCAAAAAAGCGCACGTCTATATCAAAAAAAAGGATTCGGAACACTTTATGGAAAAAGAAGGGATATTTTACAGCATTAAAAGCTTTTTCATTAGGACAATCTATTTTTACGGGGAATTCAAAAAGCTTTTTCTGTAACAAATATAAACGTTAGAAGAATTTCAATTAACTTGATTCAACGACTCTTTTTGAAATACAAAAATATTAATATAAAATTGATATAGAATAGAAGATTAAGTTCTGAATTTAAGATATTTACATTCTATATTTAATAGATTCTAATCGAATTCTTTAAAATTATTTTATTGAATGTTTAGTAAACAAATATTGTGTTTTAATTGATTCTTTGAATCTCGACAATTGACTTCAATTTTGTTATTATGGTTTCGAGTAAGCCGCTATGGTGAAATTGGTAGACACGCTGCTCTTAGGAAGCAGTGCTAGAGCATCTCGGTTCGAGTCCGAGTAGCGGCATCACAGCTTATCTTCTAAAAAAAGGTCCTATAAATAATTCTTATTTCTATTCCAAGTATTTCTATTTTTTCATTCTATATGGATATGGTATTTTCCACTTTAGAGCATATATTAACTCATATATCCTTTTCGGTCGTATCTATTTTAATTTCAATTCATTTGATAACTTTATTATTAGGCAATGAAATAATAGGATTATACAATTTGTTCAAAAAAGGCATGATAATAACCTTTTTTTGTATCACAGGATTGTTAGTTACTCGTTGGATTTTTTCAGGCCATTTACCATTTAGTAATTTATATGAATCATTAATATTTCTTTCCTGGACTTTTTCTATCCTTTATATGGTTCTTTGCTTCAAAAAACAAAAAAATTACTATTTCAATGCAATAATAACACCAAGTATTCTTTTTACCCAAGGCTTTGCTACTTCGGGTCTTTTAACCGAAATGCATGAATCCTTAAAATTAGTGCCTGCTTTACAGTCCCATTGGTTAATGATGCACGTAAGTATGATGATATTGGGTTATACAACTCTTTTATGTGGATCATTAATATCAGTGGCTATTTTAGTCATTACATTTCAAGAACTAATGCAAATTATTAGTAAAAGCAAGACTTTGTTTTTTTTTAATGAATCCTTTTCTTTTGCTGAAATCAAATACATGAATATGAATGATAAAAAGAATATTTTACAAAAAACTCCTTTTCCGTTTTATTCGTCTTATATCAATTATTATAGATATCAATTTATTCAACAATTGGATCGTTGGGGTTACCGTACTATTAGTCTAGGTTTTATCTTTTTAACAATAGGTAATATATCAGGAGCAGTGTGGGCTAATGAGGCATGGGGATCATATTGGAATTGGGATCCAAAGGAAACTTGGGCTTTTATTACTTGGACTATTTTCGCAATTTATTTACATACTAGAAAACATAAAAAATTGGAATATATCAATTCTTCAATAGTGGCCTCCATGGGCTTTCTTATAATTTGGATATGTTATTTAGGAATAAATCTTTTAGGAATAGGACTACATAGTTATGGTTCATTTACACCTAATTAATTTAAAAAAATTCACAAATATTGGGAACATTTTCTAGAATAAGAAAAAAAATTCCCAATAATTTGATTAAGACCCCATTGAATCAAGTAATGTAATATTGATTCAAGGGGTTCTCACAAACAACAAACATATTCAATTAGAATTCAAATTCATTTTTATGTAATTAAGAAAATACAAAAAGAAATCCATTTTTTTTTGTATTGTACATCGGATTGATTTCTATTTTTTCTTTTTCATTTATTCCTGAAAACTATCTATAAAAAATGAGAGAGAATAGCTTCAACCTTGTCAGCCGAAAATGAAAAAATAAAATCTGGATAAATGCCAATACTTATTACGGGTATAAGGATAGAAATTGAAATAAATAATTCTCGTGGCCCTGAATCAAAAAAATAAGAATTTGGTGTATTAAAAAGCTTGTATCCATAGAACATTTGCCGTAAGATAGATAATAAATAAATAGGAGTTATTATCATTCCAATTGCGGTTACAAAAGTGATGAGTATTTTTGTGATGAAAAGATATTTTTGATTGGTAATTATTCCCAATAATACTATCAATTCTGCAACAAAACCGCTCATGCCCGGTAATGCAAGAGAAGCCATCGATAAGGTAGTGAAAAGCGTGAATATTTTTGGCATTGGGATAGCCATTCCACCCATTTCGTCGAGATAAAGAAGACGTAGTCTATCATAACTAGTTCCCGTCAAGAAAAAAAGCGCAGCACCAATAAATCCGTGAGAGATTATTTGTAAAATGGCCCCATTCAGCCCTGTCTCGCTTATAGAACCAATTCCTAAAATTAAGAAACCCATATGAGATACCGAGGAATAAGCTATTCTTTTTTTTACATTGCGTTGACCAAGAGATGTTGAAGCTGCATAGATTATTTGAATGGAACCTAATAGCATTAACCAGGGACAAAATATAGAATGAGCGCGAGATAATAATTCCATATTAATTCGAACCAACCCATATGCTCCCATTTTTAATAATATTCCGGCTAAAAGCATACAAGTGCTGTAATGCGCCTCTCCGTGGGTATCAGGTAACCATGTATGTAAGGGTATAATTGGTGATTTGACAGCAAAAGCAATAAGAAATCCGATATAGAAGATTATTTCCAGTGCCACGGGATATGATTGATTAGTTAATGATTGAAAATTTAATGTTGGTTCATTAGAACTATAGAAACTCATACCCAGAATTCCTAGTAATAAAAAAACAGAACTTCCCGCAGTGTACAAAATAAACTTTGTAGCTGAATACAAACGTTTTTTTCCACCCCACATAGATAAAAGTAGATAAACGGGAATTAATTCTAATTCCCACATGATGAAAAAAAGTAATATGTCTCGAGAAGAAAATGTTCCTAGTTGACCACTATACATTGCTAACATCAGAAAATAAAATAATTTAGATTCTCGAGTAACCGGTTGAGCTGATAACGTAGCTAACGTAGTGATAAATCCCGTTAATAAAAGGGGTCCTAGAGAGAGGCCATCTATTCCGAATCTCCAGTAAAAGTCAAAAAAATGGATCCATTTATAATTTTCTGTCAATTGGATTAGTGGATCATCCAATTCGAAATGATAACAAAATACATAGGTTATTAGTAGGAGATCTATGAAACATATACAGTAAGTATACCATTTAATTGTCTTATTTCCTTTATGGGGAAATAAGACAATTAAAGAACCTCCAACTATTGGCAAAACTACAACTGTTGTTAACCAAGGAAAATAATTCGTGATAAAAATAAGATATACTTAGACTACAAAAACCCGGGCTCCAAATAAAAAAATATTTTGCGCCCGGGTTTTTGCCAGTAAAAAAAAAGTACTTGTATGCGGTTCTTTTTGAAACGTATCAATAAGCTAGACCCATGCTTCGAGTTGTTTCATGCCATAAATAAACTCTAACACTTAAGAAATCCGTCGGACAGGCGGATTCACACCTCTTACAACCAACACAGTCCTCTGTTCTTGGGGCAGAAGCAATTTGTTTAGCTTTACATCCGTCCCAAGGTATCATTTCTAATACATCTGTTGGGCAGGCTCTTACACATTGAGTACATCCTATACATGTATCATAAATCTTTACTGAATGTGACATTGGATGATAATCCTTGAACATCAAAAATTCAACATTTTCAATCTAGTAAATAGGTAATTAGGTAAACCAATTATATATATGATATATATATATCTATATTATATACCAGATGAATCAATAATTTAGAATAATTTTTCTACTAAAAATATATTTATAGATTAATAACTAATAAGAGAATAGAACCAAGATACTTTGATTTCTTATCTTTGTTTTCGCAAACATGATTAAAAAGGATATCTCATTTCTGCTAATTTGAATGGATTCTATAGTACACACTATTCAAAATTATACTTTTTTTTATGAGTAATACTATTTATTCAACAAATTTGATTTATTGATACGGGTTGATTTTTTATTACGATATATTGAGGAAACAATAGCCGGTCCGATAGCTGCTTCAGCAGCTGCAACAGCTATAACAAAAATTGAAAAAATATTTCCTTTTAATTGACGCCTATCAAAAAAATCAGAAAAGGTTACGAGATTTATATTAACTGCATTTAGTATAAGTTCAAGACACATAAGGGCTCTCACCATATTTCGGCTCGTGATCAATCCATAGATACCTATAGAAAATAAATAAGCACTCAAAACAAGTGCATGCTCGAATATCATTGACCAACTCCTTTTCAATTTTTATTCATTTCGATCTGAATATGAATTCAACGGATTTTATTGCCTAACATAATAAGTCTACAACAAAAGAAAGTATTTGCAAAAAGATTTTATACTTTATACATAAATATTCTTTTTCGTTAACATATAATTCAAGAAAAAAGAAATGTGATAAAATCTAACAAAATGTGATTTCTATTATTAGTTCGAAAACTTTCTTATTGGCGAGCCACAAAAATTGCACCTATTAAAGCAACTAAAAGAATTATTGAAATTAGTTCAAATGGAAGAAAAAAATCTGTTGATAAATGAATTCCAATTTGTTGACTCGTACTTATCAAATCTTGCTCTAAAATCTGATTGGGTCTTGTGGTCCAAATAATTCCGTGCCATGATGTATCTAGAATAGTAGTTATTTGTGAAAGAAAGATACTGGTACAAACCATCAAAGTAATTCCATCCCCAACGGTCCAAACACGAAAATTTTGGTAATAGTCCGAACCATTCATAAACATCACGGCAAATATTATTAAAACATTTATAGCGCCCACGTAAATAAGTAGCTGTGAGGCAGCTACGAAATGGGAGTTTGATAAAATATAGAATAAAGATACACAAACAAGAACTAGTCCCAATGAAAAAGCAGAAAAAATCGGATTCGTAAAGAATACTACTCCTAAACTTCCTAATATGAGACCTGATCCAAGAAATATTAAAATAAAATCATGTAGCGATTCGGACAAATCCATTATATGTACAATAAGAGATAAATAGAAATTTCATAACCTTCTTGATATGACCAGGAAAAAACTTGTTAAATACTAAAATTATCTGTGCATAGAATTGAACCAAATCCTAAGATAAGATATGTGAATTGCTATTAGGTACAGTTGTTATAGAATAAATGTCATTTCATTCTTTTCTTTATGCTAAAGAGTCATTTCAAAAAATATAGAATATCTTTATATATATAGAGAGAATTTCTATTATTTTTGTGAAGAATTATGAAATCATTTTATTTGAATTGTTCGAATTGTATAATCATCAATTACTGATACTGGTAAACGACCCAAAGCAATTAGATTATAATTCAATTCGTGGCGATCATAAGTGGAAAGTTCATATTCTTCGGTCATTGATAAACAATTTGTTGGACAATACTCAATACAGTTACCACAAAATATACATATTCCAAAATCAATACTGTAATTAAGCAACCGTTTCTTTCGAATATCAGTTTCTAGTTTCCAATCAACAATGGGTAGATCTATAGGACAGACACGAACACATACTTCACAAGCAATGCATTTATCAAATTCAAAATGTATTCGACCGCGAAAACGTTCTGATGAGATTATTTTTTCATAAGGATATTGAATAGTTACGGGTAACCTATTTGCGTGAGATAAAGTAATCATGAGACCTTGACCAATATACCTAGCAGCTCGGATTATTTGTTCACTATAATTTATGAATTCAGTTACCATAAGGAACATATTGTGAATAGATCTTAATATTTTTTTTCTTTCTCTTGTTTAAAACAAGTTCTGAATTTTGAATAAAGAAGGTCCACATTTTTTTTACAGTGAAAACAGTTGAGACGACGTTGTTAATAATAGATTACCAAGAGAAATGGGTAAAAGAAACTTCCACCCAAGATTTAATAATTGATCTATTCTTAGCCTAGGCAAAGTCCATCTTGTTGTGATAGAAACGAATATGAATAAATAAGTTTTAACTAGTGTAATAAAGATACCAATTATCGTTACAAAAACTCCGTATGTTTTATTTATTTCAAAAAAATTAGAAACGAAGATGTACGGAATAGAGATATTTGAACCACCAAAATAAAGAACTGTTACAAATAAGGAAGAAACGAATAGGTTTAAATAGGAAGCAACATAAAATAAACCAAATTTTATACCGGAATATTCGGTTTGATAACCCGCTATTAGTTCTTCTTCCGCTTCTGGTAAATCAAAAGGTAATCTTTCACATTCTGCTAGGGAAGAGATTAGAAAAACGAGTAAACCCATAGGTTGACGCCACAAATTCCACCCCCAAAAACCATATTTTGATTGTGCATCAACTATATCAACTGTACTTAAACTGTTAGATAATCCTAGTCGGTGATGACATTACTGTTACCATCTCTATTACAGAACCGTACATGAGATTTTCACCTCATACGGCTCCTTTAAAGCCTTAAAAAATATAAGAACTCGGCCGATTATTTATCCCTTGATATATCCCTAAGATAGATAAGATTCTATTTTCTCGAACGGTTCTGAATTAGACCCATTTAATTCTGTCTGTTCTAAAAAAAAATTTTAAACGAATACACTTATTTCAAAAATCAAAACATTTGAACATTTATTGAATTTTTTGAAATTTATTGAATTTATTTAGATAAATAAAAACTAGATAAATAAAAAATACAAAAGGTACTTCTGAATTGATCTCATCCTTTAAAAAATTAAATTTGTTGAGTAATAACTTAATTTCATTTTTGCATAAAATACTCTTTTAAAATTATCAAGAACTCCCACATCATTTTCGATTTCGAAAAAGAATTAGATGTTCCTTTTTTAAATTAAATGATGACTATCTCCATAAATATGGAGGATATAAGACAAAAAAGAAAAAGGAGATCACTTTTACCTCTTATCCTATTCCTTTTTGTGCAAGCAAAAGAAAGGGGACTTCAAAAAATTAAAGGATTTTTTCGTTTCTGATAGTTATTTATTCAATCAATGGATGGAAGTATACTCTAGATCGGAATTGTGGGGAGTACTACCTTATTTTTTCTACCAACTTAAAGTCCCCATTAGTATTCTTTTTCTATTATACATAAATACTCTTTTGGATAATTTAAAAAATAAATATACGTTACTAATCTTTTGTGTATTTTGGTGTTTCTAGCCATCCATTCATTTTTTTTTTACTTAATCCCCTTTGTTTGTTAATATATGTATGCTAATTCATACAAATGATATTGCAAATTTGAAAAAGGTAGGTCTTTTGCGTCCGCTTCAAGACAGGATTACTAATCAACAAATCTTGGGAAAAAGAACCACTTCTATATATAGAATATAATATATAGAATCTAATTCTAGAATATAATTCTAGAATTTCATTGATTTTTTCACCTTATTCTTATACATAGAAAATTAGACTCAATTTTTTTACTGCAATTTGAAATCATCATATTTTCTCTATAAGTAATAGAGTATTCTATAAATTATATTCAATAAAAGCTGTTTTATTGCACTCATATAACTATCTGATTCAATTATTCAATCCAAATGCGAAAAGAATATATATATATTCTTTATCGATTCTTTTTGTACTTTAAATATAAGGAGAGGCTTATAGGAAATAGTATAAAAAAATTTCTGTCTCAACGAAGCACACATAGAGATATCGATAACACACATAGAGTTAAAGGTATTTCATAACTAATTGATTGAGCAGCTGCTCGTAGACCACCTAAAAAGGAATATTTATTATTTGACCCATATCCTGACATAAGAAGTCCAATGGGGGCAATACTCGAAATAGCAATCCATAAAAAAACACCAATATTCAGATCAGATAAAACAAAGTTATAGCCAAAAGGAATTACTGAATAGCTTATTATAATGGATATGACTGAAATAGATGGTCCGAAACTAAATAAACGAATATCTCCTCTAGATGGAATAAGATTCTCTTTCAAAAGTAATTTTGTTCCGTCTGCTAGAGCTTGAAGAACCCCAAAAGGACCGGTGTATTCAGGTCCAATACGCTGTTGTATCTCTGCAGATATTTCTCTTTCTAACCATACAATTGCTAGTACACTTATAGTAATTCCTAATATCAAAATAAAAATAGGTAAAAATACCCCAAGAATTCCATATATCTCTTTAAAAAATTGCAATCTGAAAAAAAAATGTATATCTTCTATTTCTGTTAAATCAATTATCATTTCAACGATCAACTTCTCCCATAATAATATCTATGCTACCTAGTATTGTCATAATATCGGCCAATTTCATTCTTTTAACTAATTGAGGAAGAATTTGCAAATTTATAAAACCGGGCGGGTGAATTTTCCATCTCCAAGGAAAACCATTTTTATCCCCTATTAGAAAAATCCCTAATTCTCCCTTGGGGGCTTCAATTCTTACATAAAGTTCTTGTTTTGGCAATTCAAAACTCGGAGACGATTTTTTACTAATAAATCGATACTCAAACTCATTCCATTCTGGCTCTTTTTTTTTATCAAAGCAGCGGGTTTCTAAATTTTCATATGGCCCGCCGGGAAGTCCTTCCAAAGCCTGTTGAATAATTTTTATGGATTCTATCATTTCACCAATTCGAACTAAATAACGAGCTAATGAATCTCCTTCTTTTTGCCATTGAACTTCCCAATTAAATTCTTCGTAACATTCATATTTATCCACTTTACGTAGATCCCATTGTATTCCGGAAGCCCGAAGCATCGGTCCTGATAAACCCCAATTAATAACTTCTTTTACATCAACTACACCGACGCCCTCAACCCGTTCTAAAAAAATAGGATTTCGCGTAATAAGTTTTTGATATTCAGCAATACTTGTTAAAAAATAATCGCAGAAATCATAACATTTATCTATCCAACCATACGGTAGATCAGTTGCTACCCCTCCGATACGAAAAAAATTATGCATCATTCTCATACCTGTGGCAGCTTCAAATAGATCATATATGAATTCTCTTTCTCTGAAAATATAGAAAAAAGGTGTTTGTGCACCAATATCTGCCATAAAAGGTCCTAGCCATAGTAGGTGAGAAGCTATACGGCTTAACTCCAGCATTATTACTCGGATATAGCTGGCTCTTTTAGGTACTTGAATATTTCCCAACTGTTCTGGTCCATTTACAGTTATTGCTTCTGTGAACATAGTAGCTAAATAGTCCCAACGTGTTACATAAGGCAGATATTGTATAATTGTTCGGTTTTCCGCTATTTTTTCCATTCCTCTGTGTAAATAACCCAATATCGGTTCACAATCAATAACATCCTCACCATCTAGAGTAACAATAAGTCTAAGAACACCGTGCATTGATGGGTGGTGAGGCCCCATATTGACTATCATGAAGTCCTTTCTTTTAGTTGAGATATTCATAGGTTTTTGCTCGATTTATTCTTTTATGAATCGCTTAAAAAAAAAAGTTCATCAAAATTCAAGATCTCATAAATCGAATAATTGAAAATTACTCTTCAATTTAACGAATTTGTGACTGCCGAATCTTAAACTGATTGATTAATTTTTTATACCGTATTCCATCTTTCTTTGACAAATAAGACAGTAATCTTTGCCGTTTTCCCAAAATTTTACGTAAACCTGTTTGGGATGAATAGTCTTTTCGGTGCAATTCAAAATGTGAAGTAAGTCTTCGTATTCTATTGGTAAATTTGAATATTTGAAATTCAACCAATCCCGGTTTTTTTCCTTTTTTTTCTTGTGAAATAAAAGGTATAAATGAATTTTTTACCATAAAAAATAAAATTCCCTTCTCCTCGATTTTTATAGATATTTCTTTTGATCAGTAATTATAATGACACTCATTTTTAATTTTTTGATAGAAATCCGAAATCTAATTTTTTTGATAACTGAAATCAATCCAATTAAAATAGATATAGATAGAAAGGAGACTAGTTTGATAGATTCAAAAAAAAATTGTATACATTACATTAGATAAAAAAAGATAATTTTGTTAATTTTTTTTATGTATACATATCATTGAATTAAAATCAATACCATACCAAAATGCGTGTATTTTTTTAGCATATGTATCTATCTATAGATAGATACATATGCTAAATAGAACATATGCTAAATAGAAGACAAAATTAGATTAACGAATTTTCACACGCGGATACATATGTATCCTTACTATACTGAAACGGCTTCCATTATGGGTATTAAACCAATAACGATTTATACAAGCTAAATCTTCTAATCGATATTTTGGCCAAAGAAAAATTTTGAAATTCATTAGTTTTTTTTTATCTTTCTCATTTCTTTTTTTAGTCAAAACTTTAAAAAAATTTTGGACTTTATTTTCATTATCAAATATTGTGTTTCTATGCATACTATTTATATTTTTTGGATCTAAACAAATTCTAATTCTCAACTCTCTACGACATCTAGCAGATAAAATGTTTTCAGGAACAAGTAAATTAAAATTATCTTTTTCTTTGTTTTCTGTTATCTTTTGTTCTTTTGTTCTTGTAATGTATTTATCAAAATATTTCTTATTAACATGAATTTTTTCTGAGTATTTTTTATCAATTTTGCATTTATTCTTATGAATTAATGAAAGACCCATCGTTTTATACTTCAAAAATTGTTTTTTATTTTTTCTATACAGGCGAACTGGTTCGATAACAAATATTTCTTTTTTCTTAAATTTATTATTTTTCTTTTTCCTTAAGCCTGGAAGAGTGAAATTCTTCTGATTTTGAATCATCATAATATCTAGACCTAGTTCTCCTCTTTGAATAGAGGCTATAGTAATTTTTCTTAAATTTGTCAATCGAATCAGGAGACAATATACTTTGACATTGTTAAATATTTTTGGACCTAATAAATTTTTCCAGTTTAAATGTAAATTAAAAAAATTTCTTACTAATAATTGAAGTTCTGCCTCCATATTGTTCTTGGCTTTTTTTTTCGATGTTCTAAAAACACCTATTATTTTTTTCTTTCTAGTAATATTATTTTCACTAACATTTTTCTTTACTTTAGAATGTAAATAAATTTTATATTTAGAATGTAAATAAATAGAATGTAAATACAGTAATTTTCTTGGTAAAATTTGCGAGTTACTCCTATATGTATTATAAAATATCACAAATTTTGAAAAGAACCAAAATTCCGGATTCAATATGGAACGATTTAGTATTTTTCTAGTGATTCCCATCCAATTAAAATATTTTCTATCCGTATTTTTTTCCATATCTATAATAATAGTATCTTCTGCTATATAATTATTGATAAAAATATTACTTATTCTATCAAATAAGTCTTTTTTATATGTATTGTAATTAGAAGAAATCCATGTGTTTTTATTTGATTGAAATAGGGATCTATATTGATAAATATATGAGTCTTTCTTATTTGCATAATTCATAAAATTATAGGATAAAAGATCGTATTTATATTGTTTTCTAATTTTTTTTTTTAATGTGACTCCTTGTTGTTCTTTGTAAAGAATTAACGGGCTTTTTCCATATGAATCCCATTTGGTTAAATTTTTATTTTGAGCTACACCACATTTAGTGATTCTATTTCTCCATTTTTGTGATACTAATTTGGACCATTTACTGTTAGATAAATCATATTGATAATAATGATTCTTTAACCAATTTGTCCATTGATTTAGTTTAGAATTGAGCAGGTTATTTTGTTTTCTTTTAGAATGAACTATTCCTTGTGCTCCAAAAAAAGAATTCTTTATTTCATTTTTAAGAAAAAAAAAAATTTTATGATATTGAAAAACAAGTCTTAACTTATATATGTTTATGTAAATAATTCGGGTTTGTAACAAATTTAAAAATACATATGGTTGTGACAAAAAGGAGACATCAAAATAATTATGTGAATTCGCATTCCTATTTTTAAAATATTTGTGTAATTTTAAAATAAAGGGAATTATACTTTGATTTGTTTTATAAATTCTTTCTTCATTTGGTTCATTATCGTAAAGCCCTTTATTTAAAAATTTTTTTGTTGATTCAATAAAAAGTTGTATCTGGATTTTCGGAATACAAATGATATATAGAAAGATTTCTATGTATATTTTTTTCATGAAAAATTCAAAAAAAGAATGTGATTTTTTAGTTAAACTAATATTTCGTCTTTGGAATATCTGCAAAATTTTTTTTTCGAATTCTATCCTTTTACTATCATCAATTTTTTTCTTCGAATGAATATTTGTCTCTGGAATTACAAGTCCTCTTTTCTTTTCTTCTTTTTTCATTTTTTCGATTTTTTTGATAACTACTTTTCTTTTAGTATTCAGATCCTTTATATATTTTTTTTTCAATGAACAATTTGTCGACTTTATCGATTGAATGGAAATGGTTGCTTCAGAAATCATTGAATTATTATTACAAATTGTCGAATATTTTTTGTTTTCGCTCAGTTCATGGAGTTTTTGGGGTTTCCTTTGAATAAAAAAATATTTTAATTTTTTAAAAAATTCTTTTTGTTTTTGAATTAGGAATACTATACTTTTTGTAATACTTTCAAGAATACTTTGGATGATCCCTTTTGCTTTTTCTATTACGATTTTTAGATAAAGTTTGATTTTTTCACTGAAAACGTTTATAACTAGAAAAATGAAAAATTCAAATTGTTTCTTTTTTTTTTTTAGTTTTTTAAAAATGGGGTCGAAATTTGAAAATATATTTTTCGTGGGACTTGAAAAAGGCAATTCGACTTCCCTCCCCCAAACTGTTAAAAAACAAAAGTTCTTTTTTTTCATTGAATTTTTTTTATTTTCATTACATCGTATTTTAGATTTATGCCAAGGTTTTAGACGAAAAGGAAATAATATTTTTATCTGAATCCCATCTGTTAGCCATTTCTGAGGAAACTCTCTTTCGGATAATTGAACGCCGTTATACGTGCATTTAATATACATTTCTCTCTTCCAATTCATATAATCTTCAGACCATTCTGGAATTTGTAAAAAAAGTATACGAATCGTGTTTTTAATTATTATCAATGAAGGTAATATAATATATTTCCTAATAAAGCATTGGGTTATTAATAAAACACCTCTTATTACTTGAGCAAATATAATGCTATCCCAGGCTTCTGCTATTTCTATACGTTTTCTTTCCTCATTTTCCTTTTTTTCCTCATCTTCTTTTTTCGGACTTTTTTTTGTTTTTTCCTCTATATAACCTAAAATTTGAAATTCTGTCTTTTTTCGAATCCAAATATTTAACATAAAAAATCTTTTCATTGATTTTAAACTATGAAAAGAAAAGAATAATGATTTTTCAATTTTATCCAAAAAAAGCGGCGAATGCACCCTTTTTTGAAAAAATTTCCAAGTAACTGTTTTCCGTCTTTGAGCGCGGATAGATCCTTTGATTATGTCTCTTCGAAAATCCGATTGTTGGGAATAACGTCTTAAAGCCAATTCGTTTTTGTTTTCAGTATTTTCAGTATCTTCAAGATCGTTAGAAGTCTTGTATTTATTAAAAAATTTATTTTTATTAGTCAAAATGACTACACGTTTGCCTTTTCTAGAACGAATTTGAGAATTATCTGCTTCAATTTTTCCACCTAGTTGTTTTAATTCGTCCATAAATTTGTATGACCACCGAGGTACTTTTTTACAGATTTTGTTTCTTTTAATAGACTTAGTGTTCTTTCGATTTACTTTTCTTTTTTCATTCAAATCAGTTGTAATTGCATCAAATAATATTTGGATTATTTGTTTTTTTTCTGCGTCATAATTAGAATTCATTTTTACTTGTTCAGGTTCTGTAAATAAATAAGGTACTTGTGAATTTAAGCTTGACACTAATTTTTTTGAAAATTGACTGATCAGGTTAAAAAGAAATGTAGTTACTAATAATTTTTTATCAAATGTTTTTAGATTTTCCTCTAATTTTGGATAATTACTATTATTATTTTTAGAAATCTTATTATAAAGAAAGATATCTTGAATTTTATTTATCAAAATGTTATTTTTTTTGTAAGTTTTTTGATGTTGTATTGAGGTTGAAAAACCTTTTTTTATTCGTCCACGAAAGGGTCCATTTAAGAAAGGATCTTTTCTTTGAGTTAAATATTTTTTTTCAGTTTCATCATTACAAAATCGAATTCGATTTTCGAATATATCGAGAGAAAGAAATTCCTTATCTATCAGTTTTGTGCGATTTATAAATTGATTGCTCAATTTGTTTATTTTTTCTTCATTCCTATAGCGCGAATCTTTATACAAATCATCATAGGAAATTTTATTTTTTTTGAAGAAATCTATTTTTGTTTCCATCAGTTTTTCAAAAGTTGATAAATTTTGTGGATACGTAAAAGATATTTTTTCTCTTCCATCACGTTGATAGGTATGAAAAAAAAATTCTGAAATTTCATTTTTTACAACGTTTTCAAATTCATTATTTTTTATATATCGAAATGGACGATTCCATCGTTTATAATTGAAAAGAATATTTATAAGAGGTTTTTGTAACTTATCTTTTTGCTCATCTAGTTTGTACAAATTATTTTTTTTTTTTAAAAAAATCGAAGGAAAAATATCTTTGTTGTTGGATTTTTTTTCTTTCGTTCGTATCCTTTGCAAATTTGTTTCTATATCCTTTTTTTTTCCTTTTTTATAAATTTCATTGCTTTTTTTACTTTCTAATAGTTTTTTACTAAAAAAAAGGGGGGGTATTCTTCCTAAATAATATAAACAGGTAACAAATAAAAAAACAACAAAGATTTTAAACATATAATTTCTAAATTCTGACAGAATATCTTTTTTTGGTTGAATACGGACATTAGATTTAATCAAAATCTTTTGCTGTATGCAGATT